TCTGATCTTCCTCCCCAATCTGATATTATGGTGCTGGTATATACCGAAATTCCGTTATGGTCCAATTCTGACCGATAATAAATACCGGGGCTTTGCAGTATTTGATTGATCACAATTCTGTATATTCCGTTTACGATAAAAGTTCCCAGGGAATTCATTAGAGGAATGTTTCCAATAAAAATTGTTTGCTCTTGCATATCCCTACTGGTTTTCCAAATTAACCCCGCGGATACATATAATTCAGAAGAATAAGTAAGTGATTCATACACAGCATCTCTTTCTTTTAGCAACGGTTCCACCAATTGATATCTTTCCACAAATAATTGAAATTCAATTTCTTGATCTGTATCTTCAATCTTGGGAACCTTATAAAGTTCTTCTGTCAAGCCCTGATCAATGAACCTACAAAATCCTTCAAATTGTATCTGATTAAGCCCAGGTATTGTCGACATTCCCTCATTTCCATCCCGGAACATTTGAAACGAATTTCCCATTTATAGAAAAATCTCATTATTAGCGCATTCTTCATCGAATCGTATAGATCAACCCAATGCCGATGGAATTTTTATTCTGTTTACTGAATCACATAAAATTTTACCCTATTCCATACTAGATATGTCCATATAAGGACAGGATGAAATATGTATGAATGGGGAGAGAGAATTTTCTACTCAAGTAAAATTTTGGAATTGAATTTGTAAAAGAAGAGATGAAAGAAATTGATAAAAAATTCTTGGAACCAAAATTTTGCTGCTTAGATTTATGGGCTTTACAATATACTATATCAGAATCAGAACAAAAATGATTCAATTACTACTATTATAATGATTTTTATTTATAATGATATTACCTGGATACCGGAAAAATAAACGGATTCTCGATTTGATCTGTTTGCCGAGAGAAATATAGAATAATCAGAAACAGTACAACGTTTTTGTCTTACTTAACCCCTTTTGGGATTTCGTTATAAAAAAAAATTGCCGAGAAAAGAAAGAGATTGACGAATTCTCTTATTATTACTTTACTAGAATTCGTAAAATACACTTGGGAAGCGGGTTGTATTTTGTTGTATTTATTAAACATGTGTAGCTATCTTTTATACATCCCTCCGTCTGTCTCCCCTTTTTTTCTTTTATTGCAGTTCTATTCGGGGCAGCGCGGGTGGTGGTTTATTCAAATTTATACTTTTTTCGTCAATCGATTCAATGAAAAATTGAAGTACGATATTTTCGGAAAATTATCTATTCACATTATATTCTATTTTCTATTTGAGTATCCGATTCTCTATCCGGGCAAGTTCTGTTCTGGTTCCGGGGTTTCCTTTACATATAGAAAGATTTTTTATATAATATTTATATAATATATAATCATAAAAATCCTAATCATATTAATAATATATAATTAGAATCGAAATTGAGAAAAATGGAAATTAATAAAGATTTTTGAAAAGAATCAATTCAATCAATAATAATTAGGTATTTTTTTGACTTTCTTATGTCATTAGGGAAACAAATAAAAAAATCATTCATGAATTCGCAGTCAAGTCACAAATCAATAGTTAATGGTTCAATTTTTTCATGAATTTTTTAATGAAGGAAATTCCTTTTCAATGGAAAGGGTAGGGGAAGTTTTTAGGTATTGTGTATTTTGCGATACTTATACAATCAAAAGGGCCGATATAATTAAAAAGGGGAATGGTTTCTTTTGGTTAAGGCAAACAGGATTCAAGATGCAAGTAAAAAAAAAAACAAATTCAGCAATCCCCTCAAACCAAAAAGGGGTAATATTGTCATCTTTTTTTTTTGGCGACATGGCCGAGCGGTAAGGCGGAGGACTGCAAATCCTTTTTTCCCCGGTTCAAATCTGGGTGTCGCCTGGTTAACAAAAGACCTAAAACCCCCCTTTTTTGATATAACTCACCTAAATATTCTCCAGCAGAGGGGGTTGTTGATACGCGCTTGATTCGAAGCATATGGAAATTCTCGCAAAGATCCATAACTTTTTGTGTAGAGGATTCAAAAAAATTTTCGTACTATGAAGGGAGTCGAGAAGTCTTGATAGTCTTTCCATTACTAATGGGATGGGATATTTACTGACTGGGCCTTGAATTCGATTGGATAACCAAAGGGGAGTCTAACTGTTAGTATGGAGAAACAACTTTGGTCTACAAACTCACGAATGTCTTTGAGTACTCCAATAGGCCATCAATATTTGATTGTCGAATTCCGTTTTTTCACTTTTTTTATGAATGAATTCTGAAGGTTAACAAAAGAAGAGGTCTTGTTATTCCCACACGATATAATGCTATATTTAGTAAGACTCCCTTGTTCACGGGGGTCGTTGCATATTTTGCTTGTACTTAATCTGTCCCAATTCTATTTTATTTAAAATTTCTTATATTATTAAGTGCGTTTATTGGATTGTTTCATTAAATAAAGAATTGAGGGTAACAATCCCCTTTTGACTATGCACCCTGGATTTCACTATTATTAGTGAACAAGAATGGAATAATTCCTTCGTATTCATAGAGATAGGGGACATAATTCACATGGATATAGTAAGTCTCGCTTGGGCTGCTTTAATGGTAGTCTTTACATTTTCCCTTTCGCTCGTTGTATGGGGGAGAAGTGGACTCTAGAAGTACTATGAATGTAATTACGATAAGGAATCAAACTTTATCAATTGTTTTATAGATCATTCTCCAAAACATTTTGTTTGAACTTTAATTCGAACTATAAAAAAATCAAAATGTCAATAAAAAAATATTTCAATGATTCCCACCTTTGTATTTCGGAAGGGGATACATATATATAGTAAGAAATTTTCATTTTCCTAAATTCTCTATTTCACTCAAGGGCTCTTATCTATCTTATCTATCAGACTTTCTTATCAGATTTAGATTAGATAGGGACAATGAGAAACAACAGACCCCTTCTTATTGTTTGTTATTTTTGGCTATTAAAAAAAGGCGTTCTGTTATTAATTCTGTTTGTTATTACTGATAAATATGAAATTAAACGAATGCGCACTTTACTTTCTAGGGTAAAGAATATATACATAGTGGTTCTTCAACAAGATACTACGCATAAGAAAATCTTGCCCCGAGCGAGTCGCGTATTGTGTACTCGCCGCTTGCTTTATTGCTGTAGAAATTGGATTTAGGCTTTTATCGACGTCGACGCATTTCATATCACGGTTCAAGTGTTACAAAATGGTAGAGTTTACTACCGCTTTTCGGAATTGGAAGAAGTTCCCATACTCCTTTCTGCTAGTGATTCAATCAAATACTTTTTTTTTTAGAGATGCTAAAAAAGATTACCGGCTTTTTTTATTAAATTGCCCTGCCCGTAGACTTTTTATTTTACTTCTTTTATTTTCTTTTTTTGATAGATATTGGGATTTCGATTTAAAATAATCCGAAATCTCGGAATTCAAGCAAGAGTTACCCCCCCCTTTTTCGGATTGATCGGAATCAATACACAATACAAATCAAGAAAAAAATGTAGCCAAAGAAATAGACCTGGGGCCCTATCTATCTTCATATCGATAGAATTCGATATGAAGATAGATATTGTAGAAGATTGCTTTCTATTAAGCCTGTATCTTTATAGAGTACAACTTTATACACTCCAAAACCGCAAGTCTACTAGATGGTAGAAAGAAATATATCAATCTTTCTACCATATTATAAAATCTTATAGAATACTGTTAATTCTAGCCTGCGTATTTTATTGAAGATTTAAGAAATTGGAATCCTTTTTTTCTTAAATAATTATCCTTGCTAAAGACATAAGAAGTCAAGTTTCATTTAGATTAATTGTTTTGGCTGACTGTTTTTACATATATGATAAGTAAAAAAGCAGTAGGAACTAGAATAAAGAGTGCAGTAGCAATAAATGCGAGAATATTTACTTCCATAATCTAAGTGGTTTTTAATTCGTAATAACTCGGGATTTAATCCCATAGAGATAATCAAAATTTCGCCTGTAAATTCAACGGGATGAATTACATCTCGATGATATTGAATCGCATCAATGTTATGAATAACATAAATAACAATATCTGGGCTATCAAATTACTTCGCCGTCGCGAATTAAATAGTATAACATAGGAAGATCCTTTATCCATACTCAATAGAAAATTGAATTCGTAATCGAATCAAGAAATCTTTTTTTTTTCTTATTCTTTTACATTCTTTCTACACCCTACCGTCTTCCTTGTACAATCATCGGATGAAGTATCATCTGACCGTTCGCTTTCCTTTCCATTTACATTGTATTGATAACAAACCCCAAAAAATAACAACACTAGAAGTAAAACGAAAAGGGGGCGAGAGTTAAACTCGAAACTCCTATTTTTAATGATATAATTTTCTTTTTCGTGTAAGAAAAAGAAAATTGTGAAAAAGCCAAATTCCGGTATAGTATAAAAGATCTAATCTTCTATAACAATCTTTCGTTTTTTTAGGCTTTGTTCGTTTTTCGATAGCACCTTTACTTTAACTTTCTAATTCTAATAATTCTATCTAATAACAATAAGATAAAAAGGAAAACTATTCTTAATTATCCCAAAAATAACACCAATAGTAGTAAAGGGGGTGGTTGTTTGCTCTTTTTTAAATATTCTCTTTTGTTAGATTAGTACTAGCATATAGTAAAAAAAGTTCCGTGTAAAATTTGATTTCAATGATATAGATTTAAAAAACGGAGTTAGTTTGAGTCATTGAGACTACAAAAAGCGGAACTAGAAGGGGAGAGATTTTTCATTTTGAATCTGAAAATTCTTTTTCGGGGTAACTCAGATTCCATTTTGGAGGGTACAAGAAATGAATTCTAGTTGTGTATGTGCTCCCGAGAAATTCTATTCCATTAGATAAGATAGAGGCGATAAATTGAAAGACCAAACCCAGTATGTTATTCCTTGAAATCCTGAATATGATATTCCCAAAAATTGGACTAATCCAATTATATCTCTCTCCCACCAATAGTTACTCGTTGAAGCAATAAAAATTTATATATTTGGTGAGGAGAAATAACGAAAAAAGAAAAAATTTCTATTGATAATGACCTAAATTCTATTCATTTCATTGTACCTCTTTTTTCATAAAATGAAAATGGCGAGGTGAATTGATGTGTTTATTGGATCCGTCGGGACTGACGGGGCTCGAACCCGCAGCTTCCGCCTTGACAGGGCGGTGCTCTAACCAATTGAACTACAATCCCAGGGAAATAAGGGCTGCCGCATCAATATTTTTAGGATTTTCTTCAAACCCATTCAAAAAATTTTCGTGTTGTAACAGAGACACGAGTAATATAGTGATATCTACATAATTATGCACTTTCTTTTTTAGTGAGAGCGACACGAATTACATTACAAGTGATTCTTTCCTTATTTCTAAATCCTTATTTCTAAATCGATTCATATTGATATCGATTGAGTATCCATTTTTCAATCAAAATTGATTTCTTTTCTCGTTTCTTTTTTATACTTATAGATCTTTCTACTTACAGATACTGATATGAATCTAGATCTAGATCGGAATTTTTTGGAACAAAAATTTGAGCAAAGCAAATAAAAAAAACAAATACAAGTAAAGATATGTATATCGAAAAATGGACTTCTTGGGCCGAGCTGGATTTGAACCAGCGTAGACATATTGCCAACGAATTTACAGTCCGTCCCCATTAACCCCTCGGGCATCGACCCAGAAAAAATCCATTCTATTTTCAATTTTAGGCTTATTAATAATGCACGATCAACTTGCTTTTATAGTACCCTACCCCCAGGGGAAGTCGAATCCCCGCTGCCTCCTTGAAAGAGAGATGTCCTGAACCACTAGACGATGGGGGCATATGTGTCCGACCGCCACCAGACTATGAGCATAGTATCAACAGTTTTTCGAAATTGTCAATAGAGTCAAGAGAATGTAAGAATATGATTCGATTCAAGGGATCATTTCGTTCTTCAGGATTCCATAACGTTTTTTGATTCGTCATTCCTATTTACTTGACCTATTTAGTAGAATAGAATTCGAATTTTGTATGTCAAAACTAAAATAAAAATCGAATATCTAAGAAAATTCTCTCTAAATCTAAATTCAATAGGAAAAAAAGGTTTCGATTAACTATAATACTATATTACTAATACTATATTACTACGATATTTTATATAATATAAAAATAAAACTTTCAACACCATTTCTTCTACTTTCTTGATTTATTCGTTTTTTTAAGCCGAAATACGTCTTCGTAGTAAACTAGAAAATTTATAAAGGAGAAATCCGGGATGAGAAAGGGAATCAAAAAAATTTCCGAAATTTTTTTGTGGCTTAAGAGGACAAATCCAACTTCTCCATCACATGATTTAATGAAATATCTTGGATTTCTGTCAAATTAGTAGGTACATGCTTTAAGTTATTTTTGGTCTGATAGGGAACAATTTCAGAAAAGAAAAAAATGAGGGTCGGCTTGATTCATTGAAGTGATAGTTTTACAAGATCCATAAATGGTTTGATCTGAGACTCAACAGGAAATCAACTTGATCATTCCGGAAAGAGCCACCCGCCGCATTTACTTTCTTTATTATTTATTATATAGTATAGTCTAGAATAACATATTCTCTAATATAGGGAGAGAGAGATTTTTTATCTGCATAGTGACTCATTCAGGAATTAAGTTAGTTAAAGGGCCCCTTTAACTCAGTGGTAGAGTAACGCCATGGTAAGGCGTAAGTCATCGGTTCAAATCCGATAAGGGGCTTTTTACGTTTTTTCATACAACCCAAGTCGTAGTATTCCTGTTTGAACGTAGAATACAGGGTTTCTGCTTTCCTTAAAGTGAAAGGAAACAACTGTATAATATTAAAGATAATACATTCTAGTAGTTCTAAAGTTGAACATCTTCTCGTTATACTGAATAATGATAAATGATAAGATAAGTTGTCTATTGAATCACCAAATATTCCGATTTCTTTTTCAATTACTCCAAGGTAATCCATTTGAAAGATGCCAAATCAACAAATAAAAAGAGAAAAGTAAGTGGACCTGACCTATTGAATCAGGACTATATCCGCTATTCTGATAATAAAATTAGATAGATATGAAATTGGAGCAGTTGACCCCTTTTTTTATATTTCATTTCTTTGGACTGCGTATCAATTTGTCGATATTTCCGGTAAAATTTTTGTATTCCTAGATATTCCACAAGAATATTTTGGGTATTACCTTCCTTCTCTCTGAAGTAAGGGAAAAAGTTTCTTCTAAACCACAAGATAAAAAAAGCTTTTCGCTACCCTTATTTGATTCCAGAGGAGTATTAATATCTATTTATAGAATAAGTTATACAATAGAATACGATTTCGATATATCTATTAGATTATTAGATCGTAATTTTATGCACCAACTGTTTTTAGATCTATGCATCCCATATTCTTGTTTTGACAATGGGGTGAAAAATACATGCGAGAAAAAACTTTCAGTTGGGATATCCTAGTTTTTTTTAA